CTTCCTTGCTCCTCGAGCTTGCACCTGTCTCGCTCATCCCCTTTATTAGTAAGGTTGCTTGAGATCCTGGTCTGCATCCAGAGAAGGTTTTCTATCCAACGCTGCTCACGATGGACTCATCCGAGTTGCAGCTTGATTCGGAAGAGAAGATCCTGGGATTAGATCGATCTGATGTTGAATGTCCCTCATGGGCGGTAATCCCGCAGCGCTGGTCACTCTTCTGGGATAAGTTCAGCGAACTGTTCAAGCAATTTGCTAACCTTGGAAGGTATAGGAGTGCCCTTTCGAAATAGGGGCTAGCGTCTTTAGTACCGTACCCTAGCCCTGTTTCCCGAGCTTCCGTTTCAAACTTTCGCCTAGCTTGACACAATACAAAAGAAAATCAAATTCTCAGCTTGCATTCCATTTGTTTGCCTTGTCACACTAATGACACCTTCCTTAAGAGGCAGCAACACCGCCTTTGCACCATCCTTCCAAGCGTGTTCTTTTCTTTCTTGTTCAATAAAGAGAATCACCTTACGATCGAATTGCCATGGTCGCCCAAGCAAGAGGTGACAGAGTTATTGGTGGGGGTTCGGTCCGTTATAGGTACGACATCGCACCAACAAAATTGCATCCTTGTAGGATTTTCCAATGAAGAAAGTGATCAACGGAGACTAGCACCTCATTTCCTTTCTTAAACCAAGTACCCTTACTAGTAAAGTAAAGGGGCTCGAAAGGTTGACTTAGATAGGGTGCGCGTTAGCGCACTGTAGTTTTCTTAGTTTAGTCAAGCGGTTTCTCAAAGAGAATTCCTTCTGTTGCTAGCCGAGTGAGGTAGGTAGATCAGAGAATTCCTTCTTTTCCGTACGCTAGACAGGTACTTTCGGTAGTTACGGGAAGGGCAGCTAGGCTCACTAATCTATAGAATCTTTTCTTGTTGCGTGCACGTGTAGCAGTCATAGCTTGGTCACCGCAGTAACCTCCTTCTGTTTCGGTAGTCGGCTCATATAAATGGTTTTCGGTAGTTCAGTTGTGTTAGCTTGTTGGAAGGTTCGTCCGGATCTCTTCCCGGGTCAACCCACTCAATATCCGAGAGAGGGTAGGCTTTTGGCGGCCGCAGAGACGGCGGATAAAGCAGTGGATAACGCAGCGGATGATACGTACTTGGAAATAACCGGATCATAGAAAAGTCTTTCATGCCTCGACTCTCCCTCGGTTCGTTCGGAAATCATGGTAGTCTTTTCATGGAGATTATTGGGAACGGGAATGGGCTGGGGTTAACAACAACGACAAAACAGCCTTCTGTCTGTTGCCATGGAATGTATAGGTAGGGATTGTTTTATGCTTGGAAAGCCCGTTCCGCGCTCTCTATCCCCTAACTGCTCAATCTCTCACCCAAGCACGAGGGCCTTCCCCAGCTCTGATTCACCACCGGGGGTTCTTAGGGGGGGATTTCACTCCTTTTCGAAGCCCCTTACGTAGAACAAAAAAGAGAGATATAGAGTTTGTCTTCTTTCTCCCTTGCCTTTCCTGTTTCCCTGATTTCCCTAGAACCCAACTTATCCCCGTATGTAGCCATCGTCGCAGTATGTCATGGCATGGAATCGATGTAAGGTCAAATCAAATTCAATACACCTCATCCGGAAAGCAGGAACCTGCAGGCATTCACAAGCCCATTACTTTCCAATCACAGCCTTCTTGTCTTCGACCCTATAGTGGAACTCCCCTGCCCCATTCATACGGAGGTATGCCTCTTGGTTTTCCGCCATCAGCCGTAGCATCTAGGCTATTTCCAAGTCTTGTCGACTCACCGAAGCAAGAGAGTTATTCAGGTAAAGGTCGAAGTTTCTGTGATCACTTACGCAATTGTAGTACGAATCGCAGTAATTTGAATCACAGTATTCTTCCTTAGCACAAGCGCTAAGCGAGAATCATTCCTTGAATAGGAAGAGTTTCACCATTAGCAAGGGCAATTGAAACATTACCGACATCGTTTGAAAGATAAGAGAAGTCGTCAGTTGACCCGGCGGTTCGAAGCTCCCGAGTCAACAACCTAAGGGAGGTTCTTACTTGACTTAGGTGTGAAGATACCTGCGGCATTGGCAGAGTGGGTCTCTTTCTCTTGAGAAGAAGAGACATCGGATCTTGATCTTTTGCTAAGGTAGAATTGAGCGAATTCTTCGAGAATCTCGTTCGGCACTTTTGATAAAGTAGACGATGCTTGCTTCTTATCAAAAACCTCAGGTGGAATAGTTGGCTTTTCTACAGCTGCGTATGCGGGCTTAAGTCACTTTGCCTTTCCGGGAAGATCATCTGGTTTGCCGTTAAGTTCCCAACATCGATCCACGGTATGATTTGGCTTCCCACAATGAGAGCAAATGGGCCGGTTTAAGCCCCCATTCCTTCCTCTTCCACTCTGAGTTGTATGATTGGTAAAGGATCAATGGCCTCTAGCCAAAAGGGCTGAGGCTTAAATGAGAGCATGGGGTTATTCATCGCAAGCTGTCTTGCTTCCTCATTGAGTAGAACTGGAAGGACGTTGTCTCTTCTTCTCAAGTTCTCATTTGCAAGGATCTGGACTTTGATCAGCTCGTATTCCGGCTTCAGTCCAGCCAAAAGATGCCAGGTGTGCCAACTGCACTCAAATTTCATCCACCAACCGCCAGAGCCATTACACCTTACAGCTGCCTTCCAAGCCCTACCACTGTGATGTTAGAATTTCAATGAAATAAATTTCTAATAGAATGCTGGTGACTTTAATGCGGTCGTTGATCCATCCGAGAAATTGGGGAGCCACGTAGACTATTCAGGGGAGGTATGCTAATCGATGATCTACTGATATAGCTAGTGCTACTGGAGCTGCTGCTAGATATGCCATTGGCTTAACTGGCTCTAAACCCTCCCACCGGATAAAGGAATTGAATTTAAAGTAGCCGTCTACACCTAAATTCTCGTCTTCACTGATCCGCATTTATAATGACCGAGACACCTATGTATTCTGAGGCATCAACCTATGTGTTGCCTCTGTTCTCATTCTTTGGTAGTCACAGATTTGTCTTCCCGTTAAGATTCTCCTGACTACATGTCGTTTCCTTGGTCAATGTATACGAAAGTATCTGACCTAAGTTCACGATATTGTCATCAGGCATGGGTTCTCCACGAGCTGTTGATGTTTGGTTATTCCAAATGTCGACCACTTTTTGGTCCTATGTCTGTGTCTACTACAGATGATGAACAGATGCTCTCTTTCTTTAAGGGAGGTTGGCTTTTAAGATGGAGGGTGCAGGCAAGGAAAGGACGTTTTCCATTCCTTCTGCTTTGTTGCAAGCTTTGTTGCGGCCGGCTCATGACTGGTGTATGTCTATCCTTAGGATGATTCCTATGGACGGGACATATGATCAGTTAAAGCCATTAGAGAAGAGTTGTTGATTGGAGTTTGGAGGTCGCTGGTTGGTAGAGAGGAGATTGTAGCAGTACAACGCCAACCATTACTGCCAAAGCTACTGTTCGATTCGCGGGCTGGAGCTTGAGAGGATCGAAGACGTCAGGTTGCCTGAAGGCTTCGGAAATCATTTCGTGCGTCTGATTCGGGTGAACGCACGGGAACCCAAGCTGTAAAAAGGGACAATTCATAACTTCTCGTATCGCATTTGCGTACTCCGCGGAGCAGCAAGCCGCCGGTTGTACCAATGGGGGCTCGGGCAGCAAATACCACCAGACGAAAAGTCCGCTTAGAATGCATGTTAGCAGAACCGAGCGGAGATCCCGAAAGTAGGATAGGGATAAGGCGTCTTAGAAAGCGAATGCTCTGGTTTTTCCGCTTTCTCGCATCGCGTCCCCCAGTCCCATTACCCGCTCCGGTGATCTTAGCAGCTTGGCGGTGTACCCCCGATTGGGAGCCATTGCCGAAGAAATCGTTAAAGGCAACTGGCCGAGCCCGGCAAAAAGAGGTTTCCAGCAGAGCGAAAGCGCTTGAAGTTGAATATTCTTCCGCGAGGCGGGGCCCTTCAAGCACGCTTTATTTTGTAAAAGACTTTGAAGTTTGGACAACGGGTTGATCCACTGTTGTAGATGAGAGAGTGGACCACTTGCAATATCCTCCTTCAGCGCCTTCGGAAAGCGCCGCCTTACATTCGGACGGAGAGTCGGGATCGAAGAACTAGGTTTGTTGCTACTACTACTTCTACTAGAAGTACCATAATCGGGCCGCTTGAAAAACGGCACTCTTTATTGTGTGCTCTGAGGAACTCCTGGTTAGAAGTCACCTTGAGTCCGCTAAAAGACTAGTCACTAGTCTTCTTTCTTATTTGCTGGATGAGAGAAAGAAATGCTTTATTAGGCCTATTGATTCTCTGCAATCAAGGGCCATACATTTTCAAAATTAGATTGGCCAAGTCTTCCTAACGGGAACTGCAGGCTGAGGCACTTGGCCTAGCATCGGGTTCTGAGGAAGAAAGTTCTGGCCATATAACTAAGAAGGCGGCAAATCCTTCCTTTGCCTTTCCTCCCTAACTCTGTCATCCAATGCATATTCTATATAGCACCAGCCCCTCTTTTTCTTCCTAAGAGCGCTTCCTCAGTAGATATTCAATCTCTATCACTAGCAGCTTAACGTCCTTCTTTCAAACAGTCTATTTCGCTAGTCCCACGGCCCTCTCTCTGTCGATAGCAGCTCCTTTTTCCTTCTCTGTGCGTGGGTTAGCACTTGACTTGATCGGATACTTTTTCTTATTTCTATTTCAAATTCAAAGAATCAAGTTCCCAGTTCGATTGGATAGATCTCCTAGCCCCTCCTTCGCTTCCGAAAGGAGGCAGCCACCTTTGCTCGATACCGGGTTTCCCGGCTCCCGATCCTCCTGCTTTCCTATGCACTAAGACCCTCATTCTAACGACTTAGCGAATCAGTCCCCGAGCGAGTTAAGATCGGCCTCCTTTGTATGGAAAGGGTGAGGAAATTCCAAAGTAAAGGCGCCCTACTATGATGATGATGGGGGTGCCGCCTACTCTCTTTGATTAGTTTGGATAAGGCCTGAGAGTGGAAGGCTCCCCGCCTTCGGTAATCAAAGAGCTTCTAGTACGAAATTATGCATTCTTTATCCGCTTTCCAACTTCCGTTAGAAACTAATCTCGCTCAGTTCTTACATAAGAAGTTCCTTCCCTTACTAGATATTAGACACAGGCTTCCTCTATCCCTTCGCGCGGGGTAACGAACGCTACGCCCCTTAGGTGCCTAAGCCTCCTGATCCTACTCCTACTCCTGCGCTAAGTCTTTGTCTCAATGACTGCTAGATTTCTAAATCTCTTCCTTGGCTTAGTATAAGACTTATCTCCTCAAGAAGCCGATTCTATACATTCCGCTAGCTCTTCTTTAACAGGAGCTATAGACAGCCCTGGGGGACTTTCCCCAGAAAGAGAAAGCTGAAAGTCAAAAGCAGGGGAAGCCGAAAGATAACTTAAAGCTTTCCTCAAAGATTCCATTCTCCTACTGCTACAAAGAGAGTTTCATAGTCTCGATCTTATACCCGGAATAAGCCTCTCTGGTCGTCTTGGGTTAAGAGGAAATATCTTCGCCGGAATTCTCTTTGGCAGGTGGACAGGCCTAAAGACTCTGATTCGGTCTTGGTATATTATCCTAAGAAGAGATGATGTAATGGATGCAATTCGCTATCAAATTGGAGACGGAGGTCCGTTTTTGGCATCATCCTTGGCTTACGAATGGCCCCTTATCCCGGCCAGTCGACTACAGTTTTTGGGTTATCTCTCGTATTCCAGAAGCTGCTCGCCTTTCGGACCTTATTGGTAATCAGAGGTGCGTTCTTCCTACAGCCAGAAATGGATTTTCTGGGGGACATATGGCAGGCGATTAGGGCATTGGGAATTCCCCCAGTACCTTTGCCTGACAGGGTGGTATGGGCCTTAGATACTGAAGAGGATTTCTTCTTCAGCTTGTCGAGAGAAAGAAAAATGAAGCGAGTAAGGGCGGTGGGTATAGCATAGGAGACAGGTGCATTCAATCCTGTTCTCACCAGCCTGTGCTGGGAGTACGCTTCATTAGGATTCTAAACCTTGCCTTATTAGGGCAATCAGTTCTGGCACAAAAGCCATTCTTGTAATGCCCCTTGATGGGATCTCATCTTCTCTGCGGGATTGGTTCCCGAATACTAACTACTATTCTCAGGGTTGAAAGTCAGATTTTGAGATATGTCACTTCCTTTACTGGTCGATAATCGGATTCTGTTGAAAGAAGTTTCATGTCCGAAAATCTTCTTCTAAAGATGTTGGGTGCTTCTTTCTTCTGGGAATTGGAAGTTGCTTTAGCAGCTTCAGGCCTGTGCATATCTTAACTAGCGGACTTAGTCCGAAAAGAATATTGCCTGCTCTTCGTAGAGCAACTATGAGTTTATTACTAGGCTAAAAGTAGTCATTATATGACATTCTCCTATGCGTCTAAAGGCAAGGATGGAGAAAGACCAACTTCCCTCTAGTCTGATGGATCGCTTTCTCTTGCGCATTAATGAATGGATCGAGGAATTGCGTATGAAAGGTGTATGGTCTATCTTAGACTATCTATCTAGTACGATCGATCAAGTCATTCAGTACAGTCTCTTCGTCGGTCTCGGTCGTTGTAGTTGATATGGATTCTGATTAATTCGTTGTTATGATGTTCCAGTTTCTGTTTGTACATCTTTCTCCCATGCTTTCCGTTGGTCAACAACCAAAAAAAGTCAGTGTTCTATCCTTCTTCACTACTCCTACAGGCTTGACGGAGTTAAGCTGTCTGGAGGGAATTTCTTTGTCTCAATCAAGAATGCCTCAACAGCGTTTATCCATTTTTCAGTATGGGTCGAACCTTGACCCGCGAACTATGGAACAAGGTGATTTGATCGAACTTTCTAATTCTATCTCTGATCTCGCATATGAAACGAGTAATTTGGCTAGCCGTGCTCATTCCAATAGTTCCGCTTCTGAGGCATCCACTGGGGTCCGAAATGAGCTGCCTTCTTCTTCTCCAGATCTTAGTGAAAACTTTGATGATCTTTCTCGTTTCTTTCAAGGAAAGATAGAGGAAATAGGAGCGGACTTGCCATCCAACTGGTCTCCCGAAGAATTTACCCGGATGGTGATTGGGGAAGAGGAGGTGCTAGACCCATCTTATCTATCTGATGTCTACTCTAACCTTTTAGAGTGTGGATTTCATAGTTGCTATTGGGAGCAGGCTTTCGAATATATAAAACTAATTTATGGTTTTATATAATTAATTTAAAGTCAGCCATGTACTACTATTGGTCATACAATTGTTTTCTAATTGTCTTTCTTTTTTTCTATGCCCTTTAAAAAAAGCCACCACATATCGTATCAAGCAATTGCATTGTTTGCCTTAATGATGTCCTTTCTGATCTTATTTGTATTCTGATTGAGGGTTTCATCTCTCAAAGGAGAGGCGGGCTAATCCCCGAAAATGCCCGTTAATAAAGCGTTGGGGTTCCAAACCTAGTTTTTTGGAGGCGAGCAGCGAGT